CTCCCTCCAATGAATATTCTATATTTTTCAGCCAATCTCAATAGTAAATAGTAGTAGTTATAATTTGAATAAGAATTCTTATGGTATTATGATGTGCAATTTCAAAAAAAGATCTTCTATGGAATAATTAACCATTTCAGTGGATTTCATTCAACTCAACAACGATTGACCAAAAGAAAATTATATTAAACAATAAAATTAGAATTGTATGGACTTAGATTAATCAAATACTGATATTGATATTTCTATACATTCTATTAATTTGACATTCCACATAATGAATCCGTCTATTTAGATACTGTATCTATGTGCGATAATGATAACTAAAATAGTTTAGTTTACAAAAAAGTGAGAGTAAAAAAAAGTTTAGTTACGAGAGGGAGTCAAACTAGGTATATTTACTATAATGGCTATAAGCCAACTTTTTTGGATGTTTCAAAAAAGGATTCTAGAATCCTATTGAATCTAAGATACGAATAATTGGTTTACATTATGTAAGAAAGATATGTATATGTGATAATTGACTAGTTATATATGAACTAAAGATATATAAAATGTGCTCGATTAGTGTGAATTTCGATCGGGATTCTAATGGAAGACCTTCCATTTCGTCTGTTCTGTGACTTTGAATTGAATGAAATAAAGATATTAAATTGAAATCAAGAAAAATAATTCAAAGAAAGGTTCTGAACAAAAAATGGAACAACTAAAGTCATATGAATTCACAATTCGTAGAGAATAGGAACTAAAAAAGAGATATTGAAGTAGTTCGGATGATTCAATAATATTATTAATTGAATTCGAAGTTCTTAGTTTGTATTGGATGAATATTAACGATGGAATAATAATTATTAAGTTATAATTCATTGTTTTATTGTATCATTAACCATTTTTTTATTTTTGTGCGAGGAACTTATCATGGATCCATTGATTTCTGCCGCTTCCGTTATTGCTGCTGGATTGGCTGTAGGGCTTGCTTCTATTGGACCTGGAGTTGGTCAAGGTACTGCTGCGGGCCAAGCTGTCGAAGGTATTGCGAGACAGCCTGAAGCGGAAGGAAAAATACGAGGTACTTTATTACTTAGTCTAGCTTTTATGGAAGCTTTAACAATTTATGGGCTGGTTGTAGCATTAGCGCTTTTATTTGCGAATCCTTTTGTTTAGTTTAATGCTAAAAATCTTTTAAATACGCATCATTTTTCTTATTTTATGGCCTTAGACTTGCCACTTGCTTTTTCAAATTATATATAATTTCGCTCCTACAATTATTTATTCGTTAAGACAATAACTCTGGGAAGGACTGATTTGAGGATGAGGAATTAGCATACCGACTCGCTTTCTTCCTTCCCCTTCTTAGTCCAACGGAACCCTTTTTCATTTTTGTAAATGTTGAAACGAGGTATTTCACAATTGAGATGGGACCTGGTACTTAATTCTAATAATTATTATTCTTATTGGGAATTTAAATTGAAACAAAAAAATAGGGACAAAGTGATACAAAAATAACTTAGCTTTGTTCTATTTTTTTAGTCTATCTATAAAGGGAGATCCTATGCAAAATGTAACCGATTCTTTCGTTTCCTTGGGTCACTGGCCATCCGCCGGGAGTTTCGGGTTTAATACCGATATTTTAGCAACAAATCTAATAAATCTAAGTGTAGTGCTCGGTGTATTGATCTTTTTTGGAAAGGGAGTGTGTGCGAGTTGTTTATTTCAAGAATAGGCTGGATCCAACCAGATGCACTTTTTTAGTTATAACTAGGAAAGAAGGGTGCACGATCCCACGAATTACTTCTGAATAAATTAAGAAATCATATGTAAGAACCATAGCATTTCGTAATTTGTTGGTAAATCCACTTGGCTTTGATTCTCTCTCAACCAACAATGTGGGACCATTAACATGGTTAAAGCTAAACCGTTTTAAGTCCAGATGCAAAATGGTACTCTTTATACCACTATTAATATGTTAATACATAGATGGGTTGAAAATTGATAGTTAGAAATTTTTTCGATATATAGCACTCATATTGATAAAATGATTTGAACCCTTTAAATTGGATTAGATAAAGTGGGCATTTCATCCCTTTTTATCCAATGCTGAATTGATGACCTATGTATAAAGTAAGAAGCATTTTTTGGATTTGAAGAAAAAAAGAAACAACTTTGCTGACATACATACACGTTTTTTTCTTTGGTCAGAAGAGTCCTCCTAATATTCTTATTCTTATCTTGGATGAACAATCAGTTTCTATATATATTTTGAATATGAAAAAAAAGAGAGGATAGGCTCATTACATTCACAAAGGATATGGGAATTTCCCATAAGTAATTGAGCGTGAGAGCCAAATGAATTGAAAGATTCATGTTTGGTTCGGGAAGGGATCATGGAAGTTTTGAAATGAATGGAAAGATAATCTACTTTCATTAAGTGATTTATTAGATAATCGAAAACAGAAGATTTTGAATACTATTCGAAATTCAGAAGAATTACGTGAGGGGG